GGAGTAATTAATTGTGACACGTTCACTAAAAAAAAATCCTTTTGTAGCAAATCATTTATTAAGAAAAATAAATAAACTTAACACAAAAGCAGAAAAGGAAATAATAATAACTTGGTCTCGAGCGTCTACCATTATACCTACAATGATCGGGCATACTATTGCTATCCATAATGGAAAGGAGCATTTGCCTATTTATATAACAGATCGTATGGTAGGACATAAATTGGGAGAATTTTCACCGACTCTAAATTTCCGGGGGCATGCGAAAAATGATAATAGATCTCGGCGCTAAGTTAATAATTTATTAATTAGAATTAATAAATAATAAAAAATCAAAATAATAAAAGTGAATATAGATGCTTATCGTTTATTAATGAGAGGTGAACCTTATAATTATGGAGAAAAAGAACAGAAAGCCGAACCAATATACAGAAGTAGCCGCTTCAGGCCAACATATATGCATTTCTGCTCACAAAGCGAGAAGAGTAATTGATCAAATTCGTGGGCGTTCCTATGAAGAAACACTTATGATACTAGAACTCATGCCTTATCGAGCATGTTATGACATTTTAAAATTGGTTTATTCTGCAGCAGCAAACGCTAATCACAATAAAGGTTTAAATGAAACAAGTTTAATCATTAGTAAAGCTGAAGTCAACGAGGGCACGACTGTGAAAAAATTAAAACCCCGGGCTCGAGGGCGGGGTTATCCGATAAGAAGATCCACCTGTCATATAACTATTGTGTTGAAAGATATATCTGTAGATGAACAACTAGAAAAAGATAAAAGGACAAAAGAGCGGAGGAATATTTAAAGAAAGGAAAGAATATTCTCTATTAGAAAAACTACAAATACGCTATATTATGTTATGCTTAAAAAAACCCGAACGGATAAAAAAAAACACACCGATATGACGTTTCACGATATATATAGTAGTGGGGGACTATGGGACAAAAAATAAATCCACTTGGTTTCAGACTTGGTGCAACCCAAAGTCATCATTCTCTTTGGTTTGCACAACCAAAAAATTATTCCGAGGATCTACAAGAAGATCAAAAAATACGAGATTGTATCAAAAATTATGTACAAAAAAATCTGAAAATATCCTCTAATGTCGAGGGAATTGCACGTATAGAGATTCAAAAAAGAATCGATTTGATTCAAGTCATAATCTATATGGGATTCCCCAAGTTATTAATAGAAGACAGGACTCGCAAAATAGAAGAATTACAGTTCAATGTACAAAAAGAACTCAATTGTGTAAACCGAAAACTCAACATTGCTATTACAAGAATTGTAAACCCTTATGGGCACCCCAATATTCTTGCGGAATTTATAGCCGGACAATTAAAAAATAGAGTTTCATTTCGCAAAGCAATGAAAAAGGCTATTGAATTAACTGAGCAGGCAGGTACAAAAGGAATTCAAGTACAAATTGCAGGGCGTATCGACGGAAAAGAAATTGCACGTGTCGAATGGATCAGAGAAGGTAGGGTTCCTCTACAAACCATTCGAGCCAAAATAGATTATTGTTCCTACGCAGTTCGAACTATCTATGGGGTATTAGGTATCAAAATTTGGATATTTGTAGACGAAGAATAATAAGCATTTACTTGACTTGTATTTAGTTCTATTTCTATTTAGTGATAAAAAAAATGAACAATTCTATAAGGTTGAATAAAAATTCGATTAATCATTTGATATAATTGCTATGCTTAGTGTGTGACTCGTTGGTTTTTTTAAGATTAGGATTCAAAAAAAATGGAAAAACCCGTAATACGAACTAATAACTATAGAACTAATAACCAACTCATCGCTTCGCATTATCTGGATATAAAGAAAGAGCCAGTCAAAATATGATATATATATATAAGTCATATCTTTGTAGCAACTGAAATCTTTTTGCATAAACAAAAAAGAAAAACCAATCTGATTATGAGTTGTAAAGCAAGAAAAGTATACAGATAAATGGAAAGGTGAGAGAAAGATAGAACAAGAATATCAACGATATATGATTCCAATATGTACGGTCTATGAGTCATCTCATAAAAAGGAATGTAATAAAGCATCAATACTGATTGATCCCTAATTAGACATTAGACAAATACGTGGATAGAACCACAAATCAAGAGCCCCGAGCCAATAAAGACTGAGAGGGTTGACTCAAAAACAAGTTTCATTAGGGGCTCCATTGTAGAATTCAGACCTAATCATTATTCGAGAGGTGGTGGGAACGACAGAACCTGTGAATGCATAAGATTCTATTGAAAACGAATCCTAATGATTCAGTGGGTAGGATGGCGGAACGAACCAGAATCGTTTTTTTTGAAAGGTCATGTCATAGACTAATCTTACAACTGAATGTTGAAAGAGTAAATATTCGCCCGCGAATTTTTTTTTTAGAAATTTGAGTAAATTCGATATGATAATAAAAAGCAAAATAAAGATTCATTATAACATTCATTATACCTAAATGACATTATCTATAAATAGAATATGCGGTTAATTATATATCAAAAGAAAAAAATTATTAAATGAAATTTCAAAGAATCCCCCGATTCAGTATATTATTCACCATGTATTTTATTTTTAATCGTTTAATTCGCGAGGAGCTGGATGAGAAGAAATTCTCATGTCCGGTTCTGTAGTAGAGATGGGTGGAATTGATAAACAACCATCAACTATAACCCCAAAAGAACCAGATTCCGTAAACAACATAGAGGAAGAATGAAAGGAATGTCTTATCGAGGTAATCGTATTTGCTTTGGTAGATATGCTCTTCAAGCACTTGAACCCGCTTGGATCACGTCTAGACAAATAGAAGCGGGGCGGCGAGCAATGACACGAAATGCACGCCGCGGTGGAAAAATCTGGGTACGTATATTTCCAGACAAACCAGTTACAGTAAGACCTACAGAAACACGTATGGGTTCGGGGAAAGGATCTCCCGAATATTGGGTAGCTGTTGTTAAACCCGGCAGAATACTTTATGAAATGAGCGGAGTGGCAGAAAATATAGCCAGAAGGGCTATTTCAATAGCGGCATCAAAAATGCCTATACGAACTCAATTCATTCTTTCGGTATAGGATAGGAATGTAGAACAAAAGGAAAGCATTTTTTTGATAAAAAACAATTGTAGGTTTCTTGTTTTGTTTTGAACAAACAATATTTCTTTTTTTTTTTTTTTCACCCTTTACATTGAAAAAGACAAAACCAATAAAAAAAAGATATGATTCAACCTCAAACCCATTTGAACGTAGCGGATAACAGCGGGGCCCGAGAATTGATGTGTATTCGAATCATAGGAGCTAGTAATCGACGATATGCTCATATTGGTGACGTTATTGTTGCTGTAATCAAAGAAGCAGTACCAAATACACCTCTAGAAAGATCAGAAGTGATCCGAGCTGTAATTGTACGTACTTGTAAAGAACTCAAACGCGACAACGGTATGATAATACGATATGATGACAATGCTGCAGTTGTTATTGATCAAGAAGGAAATCCAAAGGGAACCCGAATTTTTGGCGCGATCCCCCGGGAATTAAGACAGTTAAATTTCACTAAAATAGTTTCATTAGCACCTGAAGTATTATAAGGGAATACCGTGATATAGTTTATAGTATTTGAATGAAATGGATTAATTTAAATTAGTAGATTGTTTGTATATCACGCATATACCTTTTTAAATTCATAAATATTTATGAATTCAGAAAAAAAGAAATAGAGCATGTTGATTATATCCAAATTCGGGGGCAACAATAATCTTAGTTTATCATGAGTAAAGACACTATTGCTGACATAATAACCTCTATACGAAATGCTGACATGAATGAAAAAAGAACAGTTCGAATACCATCTACTAACATGACTGAAAATATTGTTAAAATCCTTTTACGAGAAGGTTTTATTGAAAACGTGAGAAAACATCAGGAAAGCAATAAATATTTTTTGGTTTTAACCCTACGACATAGGAGAAATAGGAAAGGATCGTATAGAACTGTTTTAAATTTAAAACGGATCAGCCGACCCGGCCTACGAATTTATTCTAACTATCAACGAATTCCGAGAATTTTAGGCGGAATGGGGATTGTAATTCTTTCTACTTCTCGAGGGATAATGACAGACCGAGAGGCTCGAATAGAAGGAATCGGCGGGGAAATTTTGTGTTATATATGGTAATCTTTCTGATAGCCGAATTATATGCGGAACTTTCATATTTGTGAAAAAAAAAGAGTAAAGGGTAGGTTTCTAATATTATGCCTCTTTGATTAGTTGATGCTTCAAAGCCGTTTTACCTGGAATGAAAGAACAAAAACGGATTTGCGAGGGTTTAATTACTGAACTACGTCCTAACGGTATGTATGTTTCGAGTTCGTTTAGATAACGAAAATCCGATTCTGGGTTTTGCTTCGGGAAAGGTTCAACGTAATTTTATACGTATACTACCAGTAAATAGAATAAAAATTGTGGTAAGTTCTTATGATTCAACTAAAGGGCATATAATTTGTATATTCAAAAGTAAAGACTCAAATAATTAGGTGGTTTTTTGATTTCAACATTCTTTCGTAGGGATACAATTCGAAGTTAAAAATTTTAAGAAACTTATTTTCTTCCAATTAAGTAGATTCCGAATTAAGAAAAGGAGTGACAAATATGAAAATAAGGGCCTCCGTTCGTAAAATTTGTGAAAAATGTCGATTGATCCGTAGGCGGGGACGAATTATAGTAATTTGTTCCAACCCGAGACATAAACAAAGACAAGGATAATCTTTTTAAACAAAAAAGGACTCCAAAAATCTAAAGGACCTGATGTACAGATGTACAAAAAATCAGTAAAAAAAATCAGTAAAAAAAACCAGGATCTGTTTTGACATGAAATGGATATATCCATATATCTCTGACTTATATTTATGAGATGATAAAATATGGCAAAACCTATATCAAAAATTGGTTCACGTAGAAATAGACGTATTGGTTCACGTAAGAATGCGCGTA